CAATCAAATAATTCACGAATCGTTGAGTCAAATTGCATCTCCGAGTCGGACAAATTATTCATTTACAGAAAAAAAAATAAAGGATCTGGACGATCGAACAAGTACAATTCTCAATCAAATAGAAAAAATCTCCACAGAGAAAAAAAAAGTAACTACAAGAATAAATAATCTTATTAGTGCTAACAAAACAAACTATAATCTTAACAGATTCGAAAAATGGCAACTATTAAAAAGAAGAAATGCTCGAATAATTTGTAAATTACCTTTTTTTTTGAAATTTTTTATTGAAAGAATATACACAGATATTTTTTTATCGAGCATTAATATTCCGAAAATGAATACAAAACTTTTTCTTGAATTGAAAAAAAAAATGATTGATAAATCCATTTATAATAATTCAAGAAAACAAGAAATAATTAATAAAAAAAAGAAAAACCCAATTCCGTTTATTTCAAAGTCACTTCATAATATTAGTAATAGTAAAACTAACTCACATCCTTTTTCTGACTTATCCACCATATCCCAAGCATATGTATTTTACAAATTATCACAAATCCAAGTTAGTAATTCGTATAAATTAAGATCTGTTCTTCACTATCAAGGAATCCCTTTTTTTCCGAAACTCGAAATAAAGGATTATTTTGAAACGCGAGGAGTGGTTCATTCGAAATTGGGGGATAATAAACTTCCGAGTTATGAAATGAATCAATGGAAAAACTGGTTAAGAGAACATTATCAATACAATTTATCTCAGATAAAATGGTCTAGATTAATACCAAAAAAGTGGCGAAATGCGCTTCATAAGCATCATATAGCTAAAAAGGAAATTGTAAGCAAACGGCATTCATATGAAAAAGACCCCTTAATTGATTCCAACAAAAAATTTGAAGTATATTCATTATCTAATCCAAAAGAGAATTTTCAAAAATACTATAGATATGATCTTTTATCATATAAATTTCTTGATTATGAAAAGAAAACGGAATGCTTTTTTTATAGATCCCCGTTTCAAGGAAATAAAAATCAAGGGGTTTCGTACACGTCTAAAGAGGCCCTTTTGGATATGCCCAGAAACATCCTTATTAATAATTATCTAAATAATTATCTAGGAAGGGTCGATACTCTATATATGAAAAAAGTGGCTGATAGAAAATATTTTGATTGGAAAATTCTCAATTTTTCTCTTAAACAAAAAGTCGATATTGAGGCCTGGACCATGATCGATACCAATAGGAATCAAAATTCTCAAATAATTTCTAAAAAAGCTCTTTCTTATCTTAAAATTCCAGAAAAAAATCCACCTAATTCTCACAACGGGTTTTTTGATTGGATGGGAATGAATGAAAAAATCCTAAAGCAGCCCATACCAAATCTGGAATCTTGGTTTTTCCCAGAATTTGTATTACTTTCTAATGTATATAAAAGGAAACCTTGGTTTATACCAAGTAAATTACTTCTTTTAAATTTGAATATAAATGAAAATCAAACTTGTAGTGAAAATAAAAAAATCAATAAAAAGAAAAAGAGAAATTCTTTGAGAGCATCGATAAAAAAGTATCGAAATCAAAAAGAAAAAGAACCCATAAGTCGAGGAGATCTTGGATCCGTTCTATCACAACCAAAAGATATTGAAGAAAATTATGTAAGATCAGGCATAAAAAAAGGGAAAAAGAAAAAACAATACAAAAACCAGACGGAAGCAGAAATAGATTTCTTCCTGAAACGTTATTTGCTTTTTCAATTAAGATGGGGCGATACTTTAAATCAAAGAATGATGAATAATATCAAGGTATATTGCCTCCTGCTTAAACTTGTCGATCCAAGAAAAATTACTCTATCCTCGATTCACAAGAGAGAATTTAGTTTGGATATAATGCTAATTCAGAAGAATTTAACTCTTACAGAATTGCTGAAAAGGGGAATACTGATTATAGAACCCGCCCGCCTGTCTGTAAAAAAAGATGGACAATTTATTATGTATCAAACCATAGGTATTTCGTTGATTCATAAGAGTAAACACCAAACTAATCAAAAATACCAAGAGCAAGTATATGTTTCTAAGAATCATTTTGGTGAAGCTATTTCAACACATCAAAGAATAACCAAAAATAGAGATCAAAATCGTTTTGATTTTCTTGTTCCTGAAAATATTTTATCGTTTAAACGTCGTAAAAAATTGAGAATTCTAATTTGTTTCAATTCAAAGAATAGAAAAAATATAGATATAAATCCAGCATTTTGTAACGAAAAAACCCTAAAAAACAGCACTCCAGTTTCACACGACAATAAGCATCTTGATAAAGAGAAAAATCAATTAATGAAATTAAAGCTTTTTCTTTGGCCTAATTATCGATTAGAAGATTTAGCTTGTATGAATCGTTATTGGTTTGATACAAATAATGGCAGTCGTTTCAGTATGTTAAGGATACATCTGTATCCACGATTGAAAATTTGTGGATAATACATTATATCCTATAACCCGATTCTATATATCCTATACCCTATGTATATATAGAATATATATATATAGTAGGGTATGTGAGGTAGAGGAAAGCAAAGAAATATACGGATCACATGTCTTGTCTCATATTTCAGTAATGTTTCAATTAGCTCTCGAAATGAATCAACAGAACCTTAGAACTTTCTTCATTTTAGGTCTCAATTCAAATTCTTAAATGGAAAAATATACCAATCCTTTTCTACCCCTATCTAAATCTAATCTCAAATTAAATGAATTAATTTGAATTCAGAAAATTAGAAGTTCATAAATAATTTCGGATTATATTAGTGTATATACCACATTCAAATTAATGGCATTATTATTATTACTGATCAGTAAAATCCATATCTGTAAAAAACGAAGGGGGATTTTTTTTATGGTAAAAAATTCAGTCATTTCAGTTATTTCTCAAAAAGAAAACAGAGGGTCCGTTGAATTTCAAGTCTTCAGTTTCACCACTAAGATAAGGAAACTGACTTCACATTTGGAATTGCACAAAAAAGACTCTTCATCCCAGAGAGGTTTGCGAAAAATTTTGGGAAAACGTCAACGGCTGCTGGCCTATTTGTCAAAAATAAATAGAGAACGCTATAAAGAATTAATTGGCGGGTTGAATATTCGGGAGATAAAAACTCGTTAATTTGAAGCGTGATACCGCTTAAGCTTAATCGTTTAAATTTTGATGAACTTCTTTTTATTTTCAGCAATGCATGGAAGAATGACTCGAGAAAAACTTATGATTGCACCAACTACAAGAAAAGACCTCATGATAGTCAATATGGGTCCTCAACACCCGTCAATGCATGGTGTTCTTCGACTCATTGTTACTCTCGATGGTGAAGATGTTATTGACTGTGAACCAATATTGGGTTATTTACATAGAGGAATGGAAAAAATTGCGGAAAATCGAACAACTATACAATATTTGCCTTATGTAACGCGTTGGGATTATTTAGCTACTATGTTTACAGAAGCAATAACCGTAAATGGACCCGAACGACTAGGCAATATTCAAGTACCTAAAAGGGCTAGTTATATCAGAGCTATTATGTTGGAATTGAGTCGTATCGCTTCCCATTTATTATGGCTTGGCCCTTTTATGGCAGATATTGGAGCACAGACCCCCTTCTTTTATATTTTTCGAGAACGAGAATTGATATATGACCTATTCGAAGCTGCTACCGGTATGCGCATGATGCATAATTATTTTCGTATCGGAGGGGTTGCTGCTGATCTACCTCATGGCTGGATAGATAAATGTTTAGATTTTTGCGATTATTTTTTAAGCGGGGTTGCTGAATATCAAAAGCTTATTACACGAAATCCTATTTTTTTAGAACGAGTTGAAGGCATAGGCATTATTGACACAGAAGAAGCACTAAATTGGGGTTTATCGGGGCCAATGCTACGAGCTTCCGGAATACAATGGGATCTTCGTAAAGTTGATCGTTATGAGTGTTACGACGAATTTGACTGGGAGATTCAATGGCAAAAAGAAGGGGATTCGTTAGCTCGGTATTTAGTACGAATCAGTGAAATGACAGAATCCATCAAAATTATCCAACAGGCTCTGGAAGGAATTCCAGGAGGGCCCTATGAGAATTTAGAAATCCGGCGCTTTAATAAAAGAAAAGACCCTGAATGGAATGATTTTGAATATCGATTTATTAGTAAAAAACCTTCTCCAACCTTTGAATTGTCTAAGCAAGAACTTTATGTAAGAGTTGAAGCACCAAAAGGAGAATTGGGAATTTTTCTGATAGGAGATCAGAGTGTTTTTCCTTGGAGATGGAAAATTAGACCCCCAGGTTTTATCAACTTGCAAATTCTTCCACAATTAGTTAAAAGAATGAAATTGGCTGATATTATGACGATACTAGGTAGCATAGATATCATTATGGGAGAGGTTGATCGTTGAAATGATAATCGATACAACAGAAATAAAGGCTATCCATTCTTTTTCCAGATTGGAATCCTTAAAAGAAGTCTATGGAATCATATGGATACTTGGCCCTATTTTAACGCTTGTATTAGGAATCACACTAGGTGTCTTAGTAATTGTTTGGTTAGAAAGAGAAATATCTGCGGGGATACAACAGCGTATTGGACCCGAATACGCCGGGCCCTTGGGAATTCTGCAAGCTCTAGCAGACGGTACAAAACTACTTTTCAAAGAGAATCTTCTTCCATCTAGAGGAGATACTCGTTTATTCAGTATCGGACCATCCGTAGCAGTCATATCCATTTTACTCAGTTATTCAGTAATTCCTTTTAGCTATCGATTTATTCTAGCCGATCTGAGTATTGGTATTTTTTTATGGATTGCCGTTTCAAGTCTTGCTCCAATTGGACTTCTTATGTCGGGATATGGATCAAATAATAAATATTCCTTTTTAGGTGGATTAAGGGCTGCTGCTCAATCAATTAGTTATGAAATACCATTAACTCTATGTGTATTATCAATATCTCTACGTGCGATTCGGTAAGACAAAAAATCTACTTCTTTTCTTTCTAGCAAGAAAGTTAAAGGAGTTGAATATCTATTTTTTTTATTCATCGTTGGGGTTGATGAATTAAATCAGATAGTTATATGAGTGAAATAAAACGGCTTCAAAATTTGCTGTTAAAGGAATTCAATCTCATTTCCTATGTACAAGAATTGAGTGAAAATAAATATAAACAGTCGAGACTATTTACCCCAAGATTGTTTGATTAGTCATCGTGGCTTGTAGCGGGTTCAAAAGATCAACCATATGGGGTTTTATTATCTATTTCCATAGATGTATTTCCCTAAGGAGAGATTAAAAAGACAAGTGGATGGTTAGGAAGACCAAGATACACAAAGGATTAGTAATGGAGATTCTGAAAATTATCCAAAAGGATATTTCTTTTTAGAAAAGTAATTCAAATTGGGGCTTTAAATTGGTAGAAATGATTAAGAAGTACTCCCCACGATTTCGATCCAGAGTATGTTCCTATCCACCGATTAAATAAATAACTATCAAGAACGAAGAAATCTTTTACTTTTGGTAATACCTCTTTTTCTGAGAAAGGAGAATAGGAACGAAATAAAATCGAAAGACTAGAATTGCAAAAAGAGATCTTTTTATTCAGAACTATTTTGCTTTTATTTCTCTAAATAAAATTCTTGTTATGTAATGTCTAATTCTTTTTCGTAATCGAAAATGATTAAATAATAGGTTGAAATATTTATGCGATATTTCTTTTAAAAGTCTTTTTTATTCAAGGATAAAGTTATTAATCAAGAAAGAAAAATGAAAATTCTTAAAAGATGAGATCAATTCAGAAGCATTTTTTATTCTAAATCTAGCAGACAGAATTCCATTGGTCTAATTCTAGGCCTTAGGATGAGAAGATAAGAGTTTGACTCTCTATCGATCCTACAAAAACATTAAGATAAATAATCTTGAAAGGCCCTTAGATTTATTTGTGACCTATGAGGAGCCGTATGAGGTAAAAATCTCATGTACGGTTCTGGAATAGCGACGGCAGCAGTGATGTTCTCGTCGACTATGATTGTCTAATAGTTTAAGTACAGTTGATATAGTTGAAGCGCAGTCAAAATATGGTTTTTGGGGATGGAATTTATGGCGTCAACCTATAGGGTTTATCGTTTTTCTAATTTCTTCTCTAGCCGAGTGTGAGAGATTGCCTTTTGATTTACCAGAAGCAGAAGAAGAATTGGTGGCAGGTTATCAAACCGAATATTCAGGTATCAAGTTTGGTTTATTTTATGTTGCTTCGTATCTAAATCTACTAGTTTCTTCATTATTTGTAACAGTTCTTTACTTTGGGGGTTGGAATCTTTCTATTCCATACATACCTATTACTGGGCTTTTTGACATAACTAAAAGAAGTCAAGTTTTTAGAACAATAATGGGTATCTTTATTACATTATCTAAAACTTATTTATTCTTGTTCATTTCTATTGCAACAAGATGGACTTTACCAAGACTAAGAATGGACCAACTATTAAATCTTGGGTGGAAATTTCTTTTACCTATTTCTCTAGGTAATCTATTATTAACAACTTCGTCCCAACTTCTTTCCCTGTAAAAGAATAGTCTATTTTCACAACTTGTCTCAAACAAGAGAAAGAAAGAATTCAAATTTTTTATAGCTATTCAGATATGTTCCCTATGCTAACTCAGTTCTTAACTTCTGGTCAACAAACAATACGAGCTGCCAGGTACATTGGTCAAGGTTTCATGATTACCTTGTCCCACGCGAATCGTTTGCCGGTAACTATTCAATATCCCTACGAAAAATTGATCACATCAGATCGTTTCCGAGGCCGAATCCACTTTGAATTTGATAAATGCATTGCTTGTGAAGTATGTGTTCGTGTATGTCCTATAGATCTACCCGTTGTTGATTGGAAATTGGAAACTGATATTCGAAAGAAACGATTACTTAATTACAGTATTGATTTTGGAATCTGTATATTTTGTGGTAATTGTGTTGAGTATTGTCCAACAAATTGTTTATCAATGACTGAAGAATATGAACTTTCCACTTATGATCGTCACGAATTGAATTATAATCAAATTTCTTTAGGTCGGTTACCGGTGTCAATAATTGACGATTACACAATTCGAACAATTTCTTCAAATTCACCTCAAATCAAAAATGTATAAAACCCTTAATATTGACAAATCTAAAATCCCTTTTGGATCTCAAAAAATGAGGTTTTTTGCTTGGTCAATACAAAAGAACACTTGGTTAGCGAGAATCATGGCTTCGTTTTGATTGAAAATTGATTTCTATTTGAATAATAATTTGCAAAATATAAAGTTTAAACCTCTGCTTTTGAGAATAAGAGTAGCCCGAGAATTGTATCTACATCAACTCCAATCACTCCCATTCAAATTTCATTCAATTAAAATTAATTAAAAAATTAATTAAGTAGTCTAAAGAAATAGGAGAGCTTTTCTTTTGTCCTGGTCAGGTCAACAAAGGCATGAAATATTTCGATTTTTTCTATAAAATCAAATGGATTTACCTGGACCAATACATGATTTTCTTTTAGTTTTTCTGGGATCAGGTCTTATATTAGGAAGTCTAGCAGTAGTATTACTTCCGAATCCTATTTATTCAGCCTTTTCGTTGGGATTGGTTCTTTTTTGTATATCCTTATTCTATATTATATCGAACTCATATTTTGTCGCTGCTGCGCAGCTCCTTATTTATGTAGGAGCTATAAATGTTTTAATCATTTTTGCTGTGATGTTCATGAATGGTTCCGAATATTACAAAGATTTTCATCTTTTGACCGTTGGGGATGGAGTTACTTCAATGGTTTGTACAAGTCTTTTTATTTCACTAATTACTATTATTTCGGATACGTCCTGGTATGGGATCGTTTGGACTACAAAATCCAATCAGATTATAGAGCAAGATTTGCTAAGTAATAGTCAACAAATTGGAATTCATTTATCAACAGATTTTTTTCTTCCATTTGAACTTATTTCAATAATTCTTTTAGTCGCTTTAATAGGTGCAATTGCTATAGCTCGTCAATAAGGAATCTTTAAAAAGCGGAATTCAAATAATTTAAATTCCTGTCTAAAAAATAGAATAGATAGAATAGAAAACTTTTTGCTTTCTAGCGATCTATTACGAATTTCTTGTTTTGTTCCATATTTGTTAGAATTGATTTAATTATTGTTCAGATTTAAATGAATCAAAATTAACAAGGAGTTTGGTTAATGATGCTCGAACATATACTTGTTTTGAGTGCCTATTTATTTTCTATTGGTATTTATGGATTGATCACAAGTCGAAATATGGTTAGAGCTCTTATGTGTCTTGAACTTATATTAAATTCAGTTAATATCAATTTTGTAACATTTTCTGATATTTTTGATAATCGCCAATTAAGGGGGGATATTTTCTCCATTTTTGTTATAGCTATTGCAGCCGCCGAGGCGGCTATTGGACTGGCCATTGTTTCATCAATTTATCGTAACAGAAAATCAACTCGTATTAACCAATCCAACTTGTTGAATAAATAGTATTAATTATATAAATGGAAATGTATATATTTTTCAAGAAATTCAAATCGGCAAATTTGATACAGGGTAAGGTAGGATCATGGTTGAAAAAATATAAAAAATCAAAGTATTTTGGCCCTCGCGCATAAACCAATTGGGAAGTAAATTGATTCTGATCACTTATTGATTCGTCTGGTATCTAACTATAGGATTCATTTCGAAATTAGTTTACTAGACCGAAAACTTATGACGTTTAAAAATGTATAGATCCAATGTCACATTCAGTAAAGATTTATGATACATGTATAGGATGTACTCAATGTGTCCGGGCGTGCCCCACCGATGTATTAGAAATGATACCTTGGGACGGATGTAAAGCTAAACAAATTGCTTCTGCCCCAAGGACCGAGGACTGTGTTGGTTGTAAGAGATGTGAATCTGCCTGTCCAACGGATTTCTTGAGCGTTCGAGTTTATTTATGGCATGAAACAACTCGCAGTATGGGTCTAGCTTATTGATACGTTCCATAAAACTCTACTTGAATCCATTTTTTTTACCGAAAAAACCCGTGCTCAAATTCAAATATTTTGGGCACGGATTTTTCTGTCCCAAGTATATCTTGTCTTTACCACGAACCAATTTCCTTGCTTAACATTAATTGTAGTTTTACCAATATTTGCGGGTTCCTTAATTTTCTTTCTTCCACATAGAGGGAATAGATTGACCCGTTGGTATACTATATGTATATGTATTTTAGAACTTCTTCTAACGACTTATGCATTCTGCTATCATTTCCAATCAGATGATTCGTTAATCCAACTAATGGAAGATTATAAATGGATCTATTTTTTTGATTTTCATTGGAGATTGGGAATAGACGGACTCTCCATAGGACCCATTTTACTCACGGGATTCATCACTACTTTAGCTACTTTAGCGGCTTGGCCAGTTACTCGAGATTCTCGATTATTTCATTTTCTGATGTTAGCAATGTACAGTGGGCAAATAGGATTATTTTCTTCTCGGGACCTTTTACTTTTTTTTCTCATGTGGGAGTTAGAATTAATTCCCGTTTATCTACTTGTATCCATGTGGGGAGGAAAAAAACGTCTGTACTCAGCTACAAAATTTATTTTGTACACGGCGGGGGGTTCTGTTTTTCTTTTAATGGGAGTTCTGGCCATTTCTTTATATGGTTCTACTGAACCAACATTTAATTTTGAAATATTGGCCAATCAGTGCTATCCCGTGGCCTTGGAAATAATATTTTATATTGGATTTTTTATTGCTTTTGCTGTCAAATTACCAATTATACCCCTACATACATGGTTACCAGATACCCACGGAGAGGCGCATTATAGTACTTGTATGCTTTTAGCCGGAATCTTATTAAAAATGGGAGCGTATGGATTAGTTCGAATCAATATGGAATTATTCCCCCATGCTCATTCTATATTTTCTCCCTGGTTGATAATAATAGGCGCAA